AAGAATCAAAAGTAGGGGATAACTCTTTTTTATCTATATTCTTGATTACTAATTCAGTTAAGAGGCCTCTATCAACAAGAAAAAAAGTGAATTCTTTTTTTCGTCAAATTCTAGGAAAATAAAAAATTTTTCTTCTACGTCTTACGTATGTATATAGAATCCAAATTTTGTACCTTCTATATATACTTAGATACTTAGATTTATACTAATTAAACTTTGAATTCTAATATATTATTAATTATAATTATTTAATTTTTAATAAGATAAGATATCTTTATAAATAATAACAGGTACAAATAGTAAATTGAGGTATCCTTTATATGACAACTTTCGACTTTCCCTCTGTTTTGGTGCCTTTAGTAGGCTTAGTATTTCCGGCAATGGCAATGGCTTCTTTATTTCTTCATGTTCAAAAAAATAAGACTGTTTAGATCTGATGGGCCCAACTCTCATCCATTTTTTTTTTCAAAACTAAGACTTGTATCATAACGCAGATACCTATTTATTGTAAGAAGGTATAACATGCGGCGCTTCCGTCGAAAGGAGCTCTTTGACCTGTAGAAAGATGATATGGGGTAAAGGAATTATATCTATTTGAAAAAATCTCAGGATCGCCGGATGGCTGAACTGTAAAATCGGTACATCTATATCTATATATCGATGGGATCATACGAAGGGTATGTTTTTATTTTAGATCTAACCAACTTGATAAATTACTCTTAAAGGTTTACATCAAACTAAGTACTAGTTGATGAGAGTTACTTCGGAAACAAAAAGAGTAAAGTCTAGGGTATTTTCTCAATTCCAATAAAACGAAACCGGATCAAGTATGAGTTGTCGATCAGAACATATATGGATACAACCTATAACGGGGTCGCGAAAAACAAGTAATTTATGCTGGGCCATTATCCTTTTTTTAGGTTCATTAGGATTCTTATTGGTTGGAACTTCCAGTTATCTTGGGAGAAACTTGATATCTTTATTTCCGTCTCAGCAAATCCTTTTTTTTCCACAAGGGATTGTGATGTCTTTCTATGGGATCGCGGGTCTCTTTATTAGCTCCTATTTGTGGTGCACAATTTCGTGGAATGTAGGGGGTGGTTATGATCGATTCGATAGAAAAGAAGGAATGGTATGTATTTTTCGTTGGGGATTCCCTGGAAAAAATCGTCGCATCTTCCTCCGATTCCTTATAAAGGATATTCAGTCCGTCAGAATAGAAGTTAAAGAGGGTATTTATGCTCGCCGTGTACTTTATATGGATATCAGAGGCCAGGGGGCCATTCCCTTGACTCGTACTGATGAGAATGTTACTCCACGGGAAATCGAACAAAAAGCTGCCGAATTGGCCTATTTCTTGCGTGTACCGATTGAAGTATTTTGAGAAATGAGCTGAGAGAATGAATGCTTTCTCAGCAGGAAGGAAAAACTAAAGAATCCCCCTTTTCTATACCATAACTTAACTGAAGTTTCTTCATAACGCTCATTCTAGTCAAAGAAGAGGTATACGTAATGTAACAACCACAAAACAAAACTATTTTTGTGGTCTTTTATGTGTATGGAAATCTACACAACTTAATTCAATAACAAAAAAATAAGTAACAAATCGAAAAAATGGATTCATCCTTTCTATTTTATATCAAAGCATTTCGAAATACATAAATTTTTTTATTCCGGACTCTGAGTAGTCAGTGAAAATTTTTAAAAATAAAAATATAAGATATTTTGATATAATGGTAGAAAAGAATATTCATTACTTAAATAAAGCGGTTCTTTCAGGCAGTCATCGATTCGTCGAAAGGGGGATACTTGCTTCGAATTTAACCAATTACTATATCTGGAAACAATATAATATTTTTTTGTTAATTCTTTGAATTCTAAGTGGATTCTTAATCTATTTCTGTATTCTTTCTACATTCAAAGACTAACTCCGAAATCACAAATAAAAAAAAGTGAATAGATTAATAATTAATAAGTTCGATACTTTGTAATAGAACTCATGCATGAGAGAAATATTGGATGGCGTAGAGTCAACTAATGAGGTCGGTTCATTAAAATTAAAAATTAATAGATGAAATGAAAAAATGTCAAAAAAGAAAGCATTCACCCCTCTTTTATATCTTGCATCTATAGTATTTTTGCCCTGGTGGATTTCTCTCTCATTTAATAAAAGTCTGGAATCTTGGGTTACTTATTGGTGGAATACTAGGCAATCTGAAATTTTTTTGAATGATATTCAAGAAAAGAATATTATAAAAAATTTCATAGAATTGGAAGAAATCCTTCTTTTGGAGGAAATGATCAAGGAATACTCGGAGACACATCTACAAAACCTTCGTATAGGAATCCACAAAGAAACGCTCCAATTAATCAAGATACACAATGAGGATCATATTCATACGATTTTGCACTTCTCGACAAATATAATATGTTTCGTTATTCTAAGCGGTTATTCTATTTTGGGTAATGAAGAACTTGTTATTCTTAACTCTTGGGCTCA